CTAATAACCAACTCATCGCATCACATTATCTGGATCCAAAGAAACAGTCAAGATATGCTTTTTTAATCCTATCATTGCAACAACTGAATTTTTTTATGCTAAAAAAATCTGATGAATTTTAAGAAAAAAGGGATACGGATAAATGGAAAGGTGAGAGAAAGAAAAAAGGAATATAAATATAAAAGATATATAATTCCGATATAATATGTTATGTAAGGTCTTTGAAACATCTCATAAACGACAATAATGTAATAAAGCATTAATAAAGATTCCCAAATAATTCTATGAGATGAATCTTTTCATAGAAAAATAATAAAAATCATATGAGCTTCAAGCCAAAAAAGACTAGGAGGGTTGGCTTAAGAACTACTTTCAGTAAGAGCTCCGTTGTCGAATTCAGTCCTAAGCATTAATCAAGAAGCGGCGGGAACGACGGAACCCATGAATACATAAGATTAAATTGAAAATGAATCCTGATTATTCAGTGGGAAGGATGGCGGAACGAACCATAAATCAATTCATATTTTCTGAAAAATTATAAACTAACTCTACAATTGAAAAAGAGGCTGAAAGAGTAAATATTCGCCCGCGAAAATATATTTTAGATCATATATATATATAAAATATTTACTAAAATTAATCCCTAAGAATCGCTTGATTCAGTGGATTATTCCGTGTATATCTTAATTATATCTCTTCTTAATTTATAATTTTTCATTCGCGAGGAGCCGGATGAGAAGAAAATCTCATGTCCAGTTCTGTAGTAGAGATGGAATTACTAAAATAACCATCAACTATAACCCAAAAAGAACCAGATTCCGCAAACAACATCGAGGAAGACTGAAGGGGATATCTTATCGCGGAAATAAAATTAGTTTTGGAAGATATGCTCTTCAGGCACTCGAACCCTCTTGGATCACATCTAGACAAATAGAAGCGGGGAGGCGAGCAATGACACGAAATGCGCGCCGTGGGGGAAAAATATGGGTACGTATTTTTCCAGACAAACCGGTTACACTAAGGCCTGCGGAAACCCGTATGGGTTCGGGGAAAGGATCTCCCGAATATTGGGTAGCTGTTGTCAAACCAGGTCGAATACTTTATGAAATAAGCGGGGTAGCAGAAAATATAGCCCGAAGGGCTATCTCAATAGCGGCATCTAAAATGCCTATACGAACTCAATTTATTATTTCAGGATAGGAATGTAGAACCAAAGGAAATCGATCTTATTTTTGACAAACAATATTTCTTTTTAATCCTTTGCAGTTATTTTTGTATTGAAAGAACAGATAAAAAAATATGATTCAACCTCAGACCTATTTGACTGTAGCAGACAACAGTGGAGCTAAAAAATTGATGTGTATTCGAATCATAGGAGCTAGCAATCGTCGATATGCTCGTATTGGCGATGTTATTGTTGCTGTGATCAAAGAAGCAATACCCAATTCGCCCTTAGAAAGATCAGAAGTAATAAGAGCTGTAATTGTACGTACCTGTAAAGAACTCAAACGGGACAACGGTATGATAATAAGATATGATGACAACGCTGCAGTTATCATTGATCAAGAAGGAAATCCAAAAGGAACTCGAGTTTTTGGCGCAATTGCCCGGGAATTGAGACAAAACTTTACTAAAATAGTTTCATTAGCTCCTGAGGTATTATAAGAACAAGAAATAGAATATTTGAATGAGATAGTAGACTATCTATCACGTATATATCTTTCGTTTAAAAATTTTTCATTTTGTAATTCATAACAGAAAATAAAAGAAAAAAGTAATAAAAAACATGTTGATTATATAAAATTTTGGAGACACCGCGGATTTTAGTTCATTATGGGTAGGGACACTATTGCTGATATAATAACCTCAATACGAAATGCTGACATGAATAGAAAAGGAACAGTTCGAATAACATCGACTAACATCACCGAAAACATTGTTAAAATACTTTTACGAGAAGGCTTTATTGAAAACGTGAGAAAACATCAAGAAGGAAACAAATACTTTTTGGTTTTAACTCTGCGACATAGAAGAAATAGGAAAGGCCCATATCGAAATACTTTATATTTAAAAAGAGTCAGTCGACCTGGTCTACGAATCTATTCTAACTCTCAAGGAATTCCTAGAATTTTAGGCGGAATAGGAATTGTAATTCTTTCTACCTCTCGCGGTATAATGACAGATCGGGAGGCTCGACGAGAAGGAGTTGGGGGAGAAATTTTATGTTATATATGGTAATCCCTCTAATATCTAAATTAAATCAAAAATTGCCTATAATTGTGAACAAAAAAAACAAAAGACAGGTTATCTAATATCTCTGCTCTATTAGTTGATACGTTAAGGAGATTTTGCCTGGAATGAAAGAACAAAATCACTCACTAACGGTATGTTCTGCATTCGTTTAGATAATGAAGATCGGATTATAATTATAAATTATTTTTATTTCATTTCATAAAGGATACGACGTAATTCTATATGGAAAAACCTATCCCTTGGTAGG